AGGCTAACAAAGTAACAAAAAAAATATTAACTTCATTTTTATAAATCAAGTTATTTATTATTTGAAACAAATCTCGAAATTCCAAACTACCTGTTATCCAATAAAGACCTAAAATTCCCAGTAATAAACCAAAATCCCCTACACGATTAGTTACAAATGCTTTTTGACAAGCATTTGCCGCAATAGGACGTGTGAACCAAAAGCCTATTAATAAATAAGAACACATTCCAACCAATTCCCAAAAAACATAAATTTGTATCAAATTCGAACTCGTAACTAATCCCAACATTGAAATATTAAAAAGAGTCATATAAGCAAAAAATCTCAAATATCCTTGATCATGAGACATATAATTATCACTATAAATAAGAACCAGAATGCCAACAGTAGTAATTAATATTAACATAATAGAAGTAAGTGAATCGATCAAGTACCCAAACTCTAAAGAAAGATCATTATTTATGGTCCAAGACCATACATATTGATAAATAGAACTATTATTGATTTGATGAATAGACAAATCAAGCGAAAAAATCATAACTAGAGTTAACAATAAAATACTAGGAAAAGCCCACATACGTCGAAGATTTTTTGTTGCTGTCGGAAAAAGTAGAAGTCCCACTCCTATTAACAGAGGAACCGGAAATGGAATAAAAGGTATGATCCATGAATATTGATGTGTATATTCCATACAATAAACAAAAAAATTCTGATTCTAATGAATTTGGTTTCTTATTCGTCGGTTTTTATTTTATCTTTTTTGTAAAAAAGGGATTCGGTTAATAAAAAGTAAACAGAGAATTAATTTAAATAATTAAAATAGAATGATCTATTATTCATTATTCTGAATCTTTGTACAATATTTTTTTTTTTCAAAAACATTAGTTCATTTTTTTTTAACTAATTGAGTCTTTTTTATTACAATAAACAATATCGATGTTTGTAAAACTTTAGAAAAAGGATTATAATATTCAATGTTTTACTTGAAATAGTCAAAAAATGGGAATTAAGATAGATAAAAGATATGGCTAATTAAAGAGAAATATATTTTAATTTACATAAAAATGTCTTTCACATCGAATTCTATAACAATCAAAAAGTATACTAATTATATGGCAGTTCCAAAAAAGCGCACTTCTATATCAAAAAAAAATATTCGGAACACTTTATGGAAAAAGAAGGGATATTTTACAACATTGAAAGCTTTTTCATTAGCGCAATCTATTTTTACGGGGAATTCAAAAAGCTTTTTTTGTAAGAAATACAAACGTTAGAATAATTTCAATTAACTTGATTGAACGAATATTTTTAAATATAAAAATACTAATATAAATGGAATATCTAATATAGTATAATATTAATTTAGGATATTTCGATTATATATCTATCTATATCTATATATAGATATAGATAGATATATTTCTCATAGATTCTAAGGGAATTCTTTAAAATTATTTTATTTAATGTTTAGTAAACAAATATTGTATTTTAATTGATTCTTTGAATCTCGACAATTGATTAAAAATGAGTTATTATGATTTCGAGTAAGCCGCTATGGTGAAATTGGTAGACACGCTGCTCTTAGGAAGCAGTGCTAGAGCATCTCGGTTCGAGTCCGAGTAGCGGCATGACATCTTATCTTCTAAAAAATAGGTCCTATAATGAACTCCATTCTTATTTCTATTCCTAGTATTTAGATTTTTTCATTATATATGGTATTTTCAAGTTTAGAACATATATTAACTCATATATCGTTTTCGATCGTATCTATTTTAATTTCAATTCATTTGATACCCTTATTATTTGTCAATGAAATCATAGGATTAGTAGATTCGTCCAAAAAAGGCATGATAACAACTTTTTTTTGTATAACGGGATTGTTAGTTACTCGTTGGGTTTTTTCGGGCCATTTACCATTTAGTGATTTATATGAATCATTAATATTTCTTTCATGGACTTTTTCCATTTTTTATTTTTATATGGTTCCTTGTTTCAAAAAACCTAAAAACTACTATTTAAATACAATAATAACACCAAGTATTATTTTTACCCAAGGCTTTGCTACTTCGGGTCTTTTAACCGAAATGCATGAATCCTTAATATTAGTACCAGCTTTACAGTCCCATTGGTTAATGATGCACGTAAGTATGATGATATTGGGTTATGCAACTCTTTTATGCGGATCATTATTATCTGTGGCTATTTTAGTCATTACATTTCAAGAACTCATACAAATTCTTGGTAAAAGCAAGAATTTCGATTTTTTAAATGAATTCTTTTCTTTTGCTGAAATCAAATACAAGAATATGGATGATAAAAATAATGTTTTACAAAAAACTGATTTTTCATCTTATAGAAATTATTATAGATCGCAATTTATTCAACAATTGGATTGTTGGGGTTACCGTACTATTAGTCTAGGTTTTATTTTTTTAACGATAGGTATTATTTCAGGAGCAGTATGGGCTAATGAGGCATGGGGATCATATTGGAATTGGGATCCAAAGGAAACTTGGGCTTTTATTACTTGGACTATATTCGCGATTTATTTACATACTAGAAAAAATAAAAAATTGGAAGATCTAAATTCTTCAATAGTTGCCTCCATGGGTTTTCTTATAATTTGGGTATGTTATTTAGGGATAAATCTTTTAGGAATAGGACTACATAGTTATGGTTTATTTACACCTAATTGAATTAAAATAAGTAAAGAACTTCACAAATACAAATATCGAAAACATAATCTATATAATAACAAAGAAAACTTCGAATAAAAAATGATTGAGAACCCTTTGAATCAAGTACTGTAGTAGTGATTCAAGGGGTTCTCAAAACAACAAACAAATTCAATTTGAATTCAAATTCATTTTTATGTAATTAATATAATCCAAAATAAATATATGTTTTTGTATTGTGCATAGGATTTTTTTCTATTTTTTATTTTCTTTTTCATTTATTCGTGAAAACTATCTATAAAAAATTAGATAGAATAGCTTCAACCTTGTCAGCCGAAAATGAAAAAATAAAATCTGGATAAATGCCAATACTTATTACGGGTATAAGGATAGAAATTGAAATAAATAATTCTCGTGGCCCCGAATCAAAAAAATAAGAATTTGGTGTATTAAAAAGCTTGTATCCATAGAACATTTGACGTAAGATAGATAATGAATAAATAGGAGTTAATATCATTCCAATTGCTGTTACAAAAGTTATTAGTATTTTTGTGATTAAAAGATATTTTTGGCTGGTAATTATTCCCAATAAGACTATCAATTCTGCAACAAAACCGCTCATGCCCGGCAACGCAAGAGAAGCCATCGATAAGATAGTGAAAACGGTGAATATTTTTGGCATTGGGATAGCCATTCCACCCATTTCGTCGAGATAAAGAAGACGTAGTCTATCATAACTAGTTCCCGCCAAGAAAAAAAGCGCAGCGCCAATAAATCCGTGAGAGATTATTTGTAAAATAGCCCCATTGAGACCTGTATCGCTTATAGAACCAATTCCTAAAATTAAGAAACCCATATGAGATATTGAGGAATAAGCTATTCTTTTTTTTAAATTGCGTTGACCAAGAGATGTTGAAGCTGCATAGATTATTTGAATTGAACCTAATAGCATTAACCAGGGAGAAAATATAGAATGAGCGCGAGATAATAATTCCATATTAATTCGAACCAACCCATATGCTCCCATTTTTAATAATATTCCGGCTAAAAGCATACAAGTGCTGTAATGTGCCTCTCCGTGGGTGTCTGGTAACCATGTATGTAAGGGTATAATTGGTGATTTGACAGCAAAAGCAATAAGAAACCCGATATAGAGTATTATTTCTAGCGCCACGGGATATGATTGATTAGTTAATGATTCAAAATTTAATGTTGGTTCATTAGAGCTATATAAACTCATACCCAGAATTCCCAGTAATATAAAAACAGAACTTCCCGCAGTGTACAAAATAAACTTTGTAGCTGAATACAAACGTTTTTTCCCACCCCACATAGATAAAAGTAGATAAACGGGAATTAATTCTAATTCCCACATGATGAAAAAAAGTAAAATGTCTTGAGAAGAAAATGTTCCTATTTGACCACTATACATTGCTAACATCAGGAAATAGAATAATTTTGATTCTCGAGTAACCGGCTGAGCCGCTAACGTAGCTAACGTAGTGATAAATCCCGTCAATAAAATGGGTCCTAGAGAGAGTCCATCTATTCCGAATCTCCAGTAAAAGTCAAAAAAATGGATCCATTTATAATTTTCTGTCAATTGGATTAGTGGATCATCCAATTCGAAATGATAACAAAATACATAGGCTGTTATAAGGAGATCAATTAAACATATACAAATGGTATACCATTTAATTACCTTATTTCCTTTATGGGGAAATAAGAAAATTAACGAACCCCCGACTATTGGCAAAACTACAACTGTTGTTAACCAAGGAAAATAATTCGTGATAAAAATAAGATATACTTAGACTAGAAAAACCCGCGCTCAAAATAAAAAAAAGATTTCCTTTTTTATTTTGAACGCGGGTTTTTGCCAGTAAAAAAACGTACTTGTGTGCGGTTCTTTTTGAAACGTATCAATAAGCTAGACCCATGCTTCGAGTTGTTTCATGCCATAAATAAACTCTAACACTTAAGAAATCCGTCGGACAGGCAGATTCACACCTCTTACAACCAACACAGTCCTCTGTTCTTGGGGCAGAAGCAATTTGTTTAGCTTTACATCCGTCCCAAGGTATCATTTCTAATACATCTGTTGGGCAGGCTCGGACACATTGAGTACATCCTATACATGTATCATAAATCTTTACTGAATGTGACATTGGATCGTAATCCTCGAACATCAAAAATTCAACATTTTCAATCTAGTAAACTCATAAACGAATTCTATACATATATTAGATACCGGATGAATCAATGATTTATAAGAATTTTGCTAATCAAAATCGACTTATAAATTAATTAATAATAAGAGAATAGAACCAAGATACTTTGATTTCTTATCTTTGTTTTCGCAACCAAGATTCTAATTTATATATCATATATGCTAATTTGAATTGATTATATAGTACATACTAAATATAAATTCTACTTTTTTTATTTTTTATGAGTAATATTATTTATTCAACAAATTTGATTGATTGATACGGGTTGATTTTCTATTACGATAAATTGAGGAAACAATAGCCGGTCCGATAGCTGCTTCAGCAGCTGCAACAGCTATAACAAAAATTGAAAAAATATTTCCTTTTAATTGTCGACTATCAAAAAAATCAGAAAAGGTTACAAGATTTATATTAACTGCATTCAATATAAGTTCAAGACACATAAGGGCTCTAACCATATTTCGGCTCGTGATCAACCCATATATACCTATAGAAAATAAATAGGCACTCAAAACAAGTGCATGCTCGAATATCATTGACCAACTCCTTATCAATTTTGAGTCATTTCGATATGAACAAGAAGAATTCAACGGATTTGATTGACTAATTTAATAAATAAGTCTACAACAAAATAATGTATTCGCAATAAAAAAAAGATTTTCTATAGAAATATTAGTTTTCATTCACATAGAATTCAACAAAAAGAAATGTGATAAAATAAAAAAAAAATTTTTGAATTTTGATTTCTATTCATTCTATATTATTAATTCTAAAAATTTCTTATTGGCGAGCCACGACAATTGCACCTATCAAAGCAATTAAAAGGATTATTGAAATTAGTTCAAATGGAAGAAAAAAATCTGTTGATAAATGAATTCCAATTTGTTGACTAGTACTTATCAAATCTTGCTCTATAATCTGATTCGGTCTTGTAGTCCAAATAATCCCGTGCCATGATGTATCTAGAATAGTAGTTATTAGTGAAACAAAGATACTAGTACAAACCATCAAAGTAATTCCATCCCCAACAGTCCAAAGACGAAAATCTTGGTAATATTCCGAACCATTCATAAACATCACAGCAAATATTATTAAAACATTTATAGCGCCTACATAAATAAGTAGTTGTGATGCAGCTACAAAATGGGAATTTGATAAAATATAGAATAAAGATATACAAACAAGAACTAGTCCCAACGAAAAAGCAGAAAAAATTGGATTCGTAAATAATACTACTCCTAGACTTCCTAATATAAGACCCGATCCAAGAAAGACTAAAAGAAAATCATGTAGCGGTTCGGGCAAATCCATTATATGTAAAATAAGAGATAAATAAATCGAAATTTCATGACCTTATTGATATGACCAGGAAAAAAACTTATTAAATACTAAAATTCTCTCCGCATTGAATTCCACCAACTCCTAAGATAAGAGAGGCGAGTTGCTATAGGTACAGTTGTTATAGAATCAATGTTATTTCATTCTTTTCTTTATGTGAAAGAGTAATTTCAAAATAAACGAATATATAGAAGTATTCTATTTTTTTCGTTTTTAGAATCATTTTATAAATAATTTAATTTGATTTGAATTGTTCGAATTGTATAATCATCAATTACTGACACTGGTAAACGGCCCAAAGCAATTTGATTATAATTCAATTCGTGACGATCATAAGTTGAAAGTTCATATTCTTCGGTCATTGATAAACAATTTGTTGGACAATACTCAATACAGTTACCACAAAATATACAGATTCCGAAATCAATACTATAATTAAGCAACTGTTTCTTTCGAATATCAGTTTCTAGTTTCCAATCAACAACGGGTAGATCTATGGGACATACACGAACACATACTTCACAAGCAATGCATTTATCAAATTCAAAATGTATTCGACCGCGGAAACGTTCTGATGATATTATTTTTTCATAAGGATATTGAATAGTTACGGGTAACCGATTTGCGTGAGATAGGGTAATCATGAAACCTTGACCAATGTACCTTGCAGCTCGGACTGTTTGTTGACTATAATTTATGAATCCAGTTACCATAAGGAACATATCGTGAATATCTCTGAATATTTTTTTTTCTTTCTCTTGTTTCAAACAAGTTCTGAATATATAAGGTCCACTTTTTTTTACAGTGAAAACAGTTGAGACGAAGTTGTTAATAATAGATTACCGAGAGAAATGGGTAAAAGAAACTTCCACCCAAGATTTAATAATTGATCTATTCTTAGCCTAGGCAAAGTCCATCTTGTTGCGATAGAAACGAATAAGAAGAAATAAGTTTTAGCTAGTGTAATAAAGAGACCAATTATCGTTACAAAAACCCCATATGTTTGATTTATTTCAAAAAAGTCAGAAACTAATATGTACGGAATAGAGATATTTGAACCACCAAAGTAAAGAACAGTTACAAATAAGGAAGAAATGAATAGGTTTAAATAGGAAGCAACGTAAAATAAACCAAACTTGATACCCGAATATTCGGTTTGATAACCCGCTACTAGTTCTTCTTCCGCTTCCGGTAAATCAAAAGGTAATCTTTCACATTCTGCTAGGGAAGAGATTAGAAAAACGATGAAACCCATAGGTTGACGCCACAAATTCCACCCCCAAAAACCATATTTTGATTGTGCATCAACTATATCAACTGTACTTAAACTGTTAGATAATCCTAGTCGGTGATGACATTACTGTTACCATCTCTATTACAGAACCGTACATGAGATTTTCACCTCATACGGCTCCCTTAAAGCCTTAAAAAAATCTAAAGACCGGTCCGATTATTTATCCCTTGATATATCTTTAAGATAGATAATATTCGATTTTATCGGACGGTTCTGAATTAGACCTATTGAATTCTGTCTGTTCTAATAAAACAATTTTAAAATAAATACATTTAATAAAGAAAAAAAAGATTTTAACATTTCTTTAAATAAATTGAAATAAAAAATACAAAAGGTACTTCTGAATTGATCTCATCCTTTAAAAAATTCAAATTTGTTGAGTAATAACTTAATTCTTCCATAAAATACTCTTTTAAAATTATCAATAACTCCCTCATCATTTTCGATTATGAAAAAGAATTATACATGTTCATTTTTTCAATTATGACATTTATTCTATCTCCATAAATATGGATATAAGACAAAAAAGAAAAAGGGGGTCGTTTTTTTTTTTTCGTTCTTATCCTAGTCTTTTTTATGCAAGTAAAATAAAAAGGGACTTCAAAAAATTAAAGGATTATTTCGTTCCTGATAGTTATTTATTTAATTAGTGGATGGGAGTATACTCTGGATCGGAATTGTGGGGAGTACTGCCTTATTTTTTCTACTAACGGAAAGCCCCAATTAGTATTCTTTTTCTATTATACATATATACATAACATATATACATAAATGTTCTTTTGGATATTCAAAAAAATATACGTTACTAATCCTTTGTGTATTTTGGTGTTTCTAACCATCCATTCATTTTTTATTAATCCCTTATTTATGATTTTTGTTAATATATGTATGCTAATTCATACAAATGATATTGAAAATTAAAAAAAGGGTTGGTCTTTTACACCCGCTTCAAGACAGGATGACTAATCAACCTACCTTGGGAGAAACAACCACTTCTACCTATAATTTAATAATTTAATTCATTTTTTCACTTAATTCTTATACATAGAAAATGAGACTCAATATTTTTACAGCAATTTAAAAGCATCATCTTTTCTATTAACTATAAGTAATATAGTAAGTATTCTATAAATTATATATATACAAAAAAAAGAAGCTGTTTTATTGCACTCATATAACTATCTGATTAAATTCGTCAATCCGAATGCGAAAAAGAATAAAAAAAATAAATGGAATAGATTCAATTTATTTTCCTACTTTACTACAAAGTACTAGAAAGAGAGGGGTATAGCAAATAGTATCAAAATCAACGAATCGCACGTAGAGATATCGATAACACACATAGAGTTAATGGTATTTCATAACTAATTGATTGAGCAGCCGCTCGTAGACCACCCAAAAAGGAATATTTATTATTTGACCCATATCCTGACATAAGAAGTCCAATGGGAGCAATACTCGAAATAGCAATCCATAAAAAAATACCAATATTCAGATCAGATAAAACAAAGTTATAGCCAAAAGGAATTACTGAATAGCTTATTATAATGGATATGACTGATATAGCTGGTCCTATACTGAATAAACGAATATCTCCTCTAGATGGAATAAGATTCTCTTTGAAAAGTAATTTTGTTCCGTCTGCTAGAGCTTGAAGAACTCCAAAAGGACCGGTGTATTCAGGTCCAATACGTTGTTGTATCCCTGCGGATATTTCTCTTTCTAGCCATACAATTGCTAGTACACTTATTGTAATTCCCAATATAAGAATAAAAATAGGGGCAAATACCCAAAGAATTCCATATATCTCTTTAAAAGATTCCAATCTGAAAAAAAAATGGATATCTTGTATTTCTGTTAAATAAATTATCATTTCAACGATCAACTTCTCCCATAATAATATCTATGCTACCTAGTATTGTCATAATATCGGCCAATTTCATTCTTTTAACTAATTGAGGAAGAATTTGCAAATTGATAAAACCAGGCGGACGAATTTTCCATCTCCAAGGAAAACCATTTTGATCCCCTATTAGAAAAATTCCCAATTCTCCCTTTGGGGATTCAATTCTTACATAAAGTTCTTGTTTTGGCAATTCAAAAGTCGGAGACGGTTTTTTACTAATAAATCGATACTCAAACTCATTCCATTCTGGCTCTTTTTCTTTATCAAAGCAGCGAATTTCTAAATTTTCATATGGTCCGCCGGGAATTCCTTCCAAAGCCTGTTGAATAATTTTTATGGATTCCATCATTTCACCAATTCGAACTAAATAACGAGCTAACGAATCTCCTTCTTTTTGCCATTGAACTTCCCAATCCAATTCTTCGTAACATTCATAATTATCCACTTTACGGAGATCCCATTGTATTCCAGAAGCCCGAAGCATTGGTCCCGATAAACCCCAATTTATTACTTCCCTTATATCAACTACACCTACCCCCTCAACCCGTTCTAAAAAAATAGGATTTCGTGTAATAAGTTTTTGATATTCAACAATTCTTGTTAAAAAATAATCGCAGAAATCATAACATTTATCTATCCAACCATAAGGTAGATCAGTCGCGACCCCTCCGATACGAAAAAAATTATGCATCATTCTCATACCCGTCGCAGCTTCAAATAGATCATATATTAATTCTCTTTCTCTGAAAATATAGAAGAAGGGAGTTTGTGCACCAATATCTGCCATAAAAGGTCCTAGCCATAGTAGGTGAGAAGCTATACGACTTAACTCTAACATTATTACTCGGATATAACTGGCTCTTTTAGGTACTTGAATATTTCCCAACTGTTCTGGTCCATTTACAGTTATAGCTTCTGTGAACATAGTAGCTAAATAGTCCCAACGTGTTACATAAGGCAGATATTGTATTATTGTTCGGTTTTCCGCTATTTTTTCCATTCCTCTGTGTAAATAACCCAATATTGGTTCACAATCAATAACATCCTCACCATCTAGAGTAACAATAAGTCTAAGAACCCCATGCATTGATGGGTGGTGAGGCCCCATATTGACTATCATGAAGTCCTTTCTTGTAGTTGAGATATTCATAGGTTTTTCCTCGATTTATTCTTTTATGAATCGCTTAAAAAAAAAAGTTCATCAAAATTCAAGATCTAATAAATCGAATAATTGAGAATTACTCTTCAATTTAACGAATTTGTGACTCCCGAATATCAAACTGATTTATTAATTTTTTATAACGTATTCTATCTTTCTTTGACAAATAAGCCAGCAATCTTTGCCGTTTTCCCAAAATTTTACGTAAACCTCTTTGAGATAAATAGTCTTTTCGGTGCAATTCAAAATGTGAAGTAAGTCTTCGTATTCTATTTGTAAATTTGAATATTTGAAATTCAACCGATCCCGAGTTTTTTTCTTTTTGTTCTTGTGAAATAACAGGTATAAATGAATTTTTTACCATAAAAAAATGAAAGTTTTTCCCTTCTGCTCGCTTTTTATAGCTTTTTTTATTGATCAGTAATAGTAATGACACTAATTTTGAATTTTTTATAGAAATCTGAATTTACTTAATTTACTTAAGAATTCTTTATTTTTTTACAATCGAATCGAATTTATTCTTATTAATTTAATCAATCTAATTAAAATAGATATACAGGAGACTGTTTTTATAGATTCACCATCAAAATAAAAAATTGTATACTTAAATAAAAAAAGAGAATTTTGTTGATTCTTTTTTTATCTAACATATACATCAGTGAATTAGTATCAATGCCATACCATAATGCGTGTCTTTATTTCTCTTATGTATCTATATAGATAGATATAGATAGATATATGAATTTGTCTTCTATTTACCATGTAGATATTTACCATATCTATACGGTAAATAGAAGATAAATTTTGATTAACGAATTTTCACTCGCGGATACATCTGTATCCTTACTATACTGAAACGGCTTCCATTATGGGTATTAAACCAATAGCGATTTATACAAGCTAAATCTTCTAATCGATATTTTGGCCAAAGAAAAATTTTGAAATTCATTCGTTTTTTTTTCTCTTTCTCAAAATCTTTTCTTTTTTTAGTCAAAAATTGAAAACAATTTTTGACTTTATTTTGATTAGAAAATATTGTGTTTCTTTGCTTACTATTTCTATTATTTGGATTTAAACAAATTAGAATTCTCAATTCTCTACGACGTCTAGCGGATAAAATGTTTTCAGGAACAAGTAAAGTATAATTTTCTTTTTTTTCTGTTATCTTTTGATCTCTTGTTCTTGTAAAGTATTTATCAAAATTTTTCTTATTAACATGAAATTTTTCTGGGTATTTGTGATCAATTTGGCGTTTCTTCTTATGAATTAATGAAAGACCTATGGTTTGATACATAAAAAATTGTTTATTGTTTTTTCTAGACAAGCGAACAGGTTCGATAACAAATATTTCTTTTTTCATAAATTTGTTATTTTTATTTTTCCTTAAGCCTAGAAGAGTTAAATTCTTCTGATTTTGAATCATCATAATATCTAGACCTAGTTCCCCTCTTTGAATAGAGGCTATAGTAATTTCTCTTAAATTTTTCAATCTAATCAGGAGACAATATACTTTGACATTGTTAAATATTCTTTGACCTAAGAAATTATTCCAATTTAAATGTAAAATCAAAAAATTTCTTAGTAATAAATTGAGTTCTGCCTCCATCTTGTTCTTGTCTTTCTTTTTCTTTATACCCTTACTATTCTTTTCACTGTCTGATTCTACATAATCATTTTCAATATCTTTTTGTTGATTTGAGAGAGATAATTCAAGATTTATTTGATCGGGGTATTCTGCTTTTGCCCGATTTTGAGTCTCTAACTCCAATTCAAGAGATTCATTTTTTTTCGATGGTCTAAAAATATCTATTATTTTTTTGTTTGTAGTAATGTTATTTTTATTTTCACTAACATTTTGATTTACATTAGAATGTAAAAAAAGTAATTTGATTGGGATAACCTGCGAGTTACTCCTATATGCATTATAAAATATCACAAATTTGGAAAAGAACCAAAATTCGCGATTCGATATGGAACGATTTAGTATTTTTCTATTGATTCCCATCCAATCAAAATACTTTCTATCCAGATTTTTTTCCATATCTAGAATAGCATCTTCCAATATATAATTCTTGATAAAAATATTATCTATGATATCCAATAATTCTTTTTTATACGTATTGTAATTAGAAGAAATTACTTGGTTTTTTTTTTCTTGAAATAGAGATCTATATCCAGAAATATATGAGTCTTTCTTATCTGCATAATTGATAAAATGATAGGATAAACGATCGTATCTATATTGTTTTATAATTTTTTTTTTTAATGCGTCTACTTGTTGCTCTTTGTAAAGAATTAATCGGTTTTTTTCATATGAATCCCATTTGGTTAAATCTTTCTTTTGAGCTATACGATATTCAGTTATTCTACTTCTCCATTTTTGTGGTACTAATCTGGACCATCTACTTTTAGATAAGTCATATTGATAATAATGATCCTTTAACCAATTTGTCCATTGATTTATTATAGAATTGAGAGGGTTCTGATGTTTTAATTTAGAATGAAATATTCCCTGTGTTCCAAAAAAAGAATCCTTTATTTCATTTTTCATAAAAAAAAATTTTCCATGATATTGAAAAACAGATCTTAACTTATATATGTTTATGTTAATAATTCGGGTTTGTAATAAATTAAAAAATACATATGCTTGTGATAAAAAGGAGATGTCACAAGAATTTTGTGAATTCGGATTTCTAGTATTAAAATATTTGTGTAAAATTGAAATAAAGCGAATTATACTTTGATTTGTTTTATAAGTTCGTTCTGCATTTGCTTCATTATCGTAAATGGATTGATTTAAAATTTTTTTTGTTAATTCAAGAAAAAGTTGTATATTGAGTCTCGGAATACAAATGATATATAGAAAGATATCTATGTATATCCTTTTCATGAAAAATTTAAAAAAAGAATGTGATTTACGAGTTAATCGAGCATTTCTTCTTTTTTGTAATATCTGCAAATTTTTTTTTCCTAATTCTATCTTTTTACTATCATAAGTTGTTTTGTTCGAATGAATATTTGTTTCTGAAATTAACAGTCCTCTTTTCTTGTTTTCTTTTTTCATTTTTTTTATAATTGCTTTTCTTTTAACATTAAGATCCTTTATTTTTTTTTTTTTCAATGAACCATTTACGGAATTTATCGATTGAATTGAAATGGTTGTTTCAGAAATCATTGGATTATTCTTCGAAATTGTTGAATCTTTTTTGCTTTCGCTCAATTCATCTATTTTTTTGAATTTCAATTTATTAAATAGAAATTTGAAAAATTGTTTTATTTTCGTTAGGACTAGAATACTTTTGATAATACTTTTGATAATACTTTCGATAATACTTTTACTGATCCGTTTTACTTTTTCTATTAAGATTGTTAGAAACAATTTCAATTTTTCACTTAAAACTTTTAGAACTTGAAAAGTGAAAAATTGAAATTGTTTCGTTTTTTTTTTGAGTTCGTTAAAAATAGGGTCAAAAAATGATGAAAATCTATTTTTTTGGGGAAAACTAGAAAAGGGCAAGTCGACTTCCATCCCCCAAACTGTTAGAAAACAAAAGTTCTTTTTTTTCATTAGATCTTTTTTCTTTTCATTGGATCGTAGTTTAGATTTGTGCCAAGGTTTTAAACGAAAAGGAAATAAAATCTTTATCTGAATACCATCTGTTAGCCATTTTTTGGGAAATTCTCTTTCAGATAATTGAACACCATTATACGTGCATTTAATATACATTTCTCTCTTCCAATCCCTAAAATCTTCCGACCATTCGGGAAATTGAAAAAATAGTATACGAGCAATATTTTTAATTATTATCAATGAAGGTAATATAATATATTTTCTAAGAATGGATTGGGTTATTAATAAAACACTTCTTATTACTTGAGCAAATATAATGTTATCCCAGGCTTCTGCTATTTCTATACGTTTTCTTTCCTCATTGTCGTTTTTTTTTTTCTCCTCTTTTTTCGAACTTTCTTTTGCCCCTTCCTCAATATAATTCGAAATTTCAAATTCTGTTTTTTTTCGCATCCAACTTTTTAACATAAAAAATATTTTCATTGATTTGAAACTATCAAAAGAAAATAATAAAGGTTTTTCAATTTTATCCAAAAAAAGAGGGGAATGCACCCTTTTTTGAAAAAATTTCCAAGTAACTGTTTTACGCCTTTGAGCACGTATAGATCCTTTGATTATGTCTCGTCGAAAATCCGATTGTTGGGAATAACGTATTAAAGCCAATTCGTTTTTTTTTTTTTCTGCATTATCAGTATCTCCAGTATGATTATACGTATCGTATTTCTTCAAAAATTTCGATTTATTACTCAAAATGACTACACGTTTGCCTTTTCTCGAACGAATTTGATAATTCTCTGCTTCATTTTTTCCCTCCAGTTGTTCCAAT